ATCATTTTTATGGTTCCCTATTTTAGGAACCATATGAATAATGGAGAAACTCCATGAAAGGAACATTAATGATTCATATAAATCACTTAACGGGAAATGTCTCGAATAAATCCAACGAGTAACTAATAATCCTGTTATACAGAAAAAAGTGGCTATCATGCCTTTTTCTGACGGATCACATAGTCCTACGATTTCATGGACTAATAAAGTCACCAAATAAATCGTAATGACAATTGAAATGATAGAAAAAGAGATGTGAGTGAATATATGTTCTAAAGTCGCAAATATCATAAAAAAAAAATCATTAAAAAAAAGAGGGGTCCCTCAATTACGGAATGTAAATTCCGAATTAAATTCATTATAGGATCTAATGTGTCCTTTTTAGAGGATGCCGCCACTCGGACTCGAACCGAGATGCTCTAGCACTGCTTCCTAAGAGCAGCGTGTCTACCGATTTCACCATGGCGGCTTGATCGAAATAATAATAGCCCATATGATGTTCAATCGTCGAGATTGAAAGATTCAATGCAATATATTTTAGGAAACGTTAGAATCGATGAATAAAGACTCGTTCAAATGAATATTTGAACTTCAATAATCCTTAGTATCCCGGTATGGTGTCATTTTTAACAACAGGCTTTCACGTAGTATAAGTTCTTCTGGAACAGTTGGAACTAGATGGTTATGTCCTCAGTTGAGGTCTAGAACTAAGAATTGTCCCTTTTTTATATCATTTTTTGATGATTCATTTCTCATTTATCTGATTTCATGGATCGGAAATGAAAAAAGATTCATTTTTCACTGAACAAAAGAAAATAAATAGGATTTTTTATGTATCACAATTGGATAACTACATCCAAGGGATTTCTATAAATAGTTAGATAGTTCGGTATCAAAACTGTATTAATGGTTGGGATTCTCATTGTATACATAATTCGTGTGAGGATTTACCGAACCAATTAGGTATTGGGCTGCACATAAAACAAAAGAGTTTAAATCTCTATTGGAATTCTACGTTATGTACTTTACTTATAAATAAAGTATATTCTATATAAAATAGATTGATCGATCCTACGGTCCAAACATAGGATCTATTTTGGATTAAGGAAGATTGACTTATTCTTCGTACATAAATATCGACCTAAAGGGGATCCGGGGAGTTTTTATTGATTGGGTCGAAACAAGAGGGAATCTATGTAGTGATTCGGAGAGTTACAAAGCAAAGTCTTAAAATATATATTTCAATCAATTAGTTTCAAGGATCCATTCATTTTGACTACTGTCGTTCATACTTGTTTCAGATCTTCCAAAAATCTTAATGATGTATAACTATTGGAGATACATAATCGAATAAACTTCTTCCTAAAAAAAAATCTTTTTTTTTGGGGGGGGGGAAATAACAACCCCCATCTCGCGAATTATCAAAATCTACTATAATGAAAAGTGAAACCTTGTATTTTGTGTTTAACTATTTCTTTTTTGTTGTTTGAAAAACAACAACAAAAAAGAAATAGTACCGTTCTTAGAACCCAATAGACAGAATAAGAATTATTCTACATACCACAACAGCCGGTTCAGTTCTATCTCATATAGATGAGTTCAAAACATTAGTTAATGTGAATTATTCATCTTATAAATCATCCAATTCATCGAGTCATGTCGATTCAGATTCTTCCAAGGCTTTATTACTTGTTTGTCGCACAAAAAAACTTTTTGAATGCCCGGTAGAAATAGATTTAGCTAAAGATAAAGCTTTTACCGCCGCCCAATATCCCTTTTTCTTCCAAATATTTCTACGAATACGCTTTTTTGAGATAGAAGTACGTTTCTTTGGAACCGCCATTTGAAAATAAAGAAGTTACTTTTATAGTTGGATGTGAAAGACATGTATTGTTCAAAATGGATCGTTCTTGCTATTCATTATCTATATTTATTCCATAGCGGATACTTCCTTCATAACATACAAAAATATAGATACGTACGCATCACATAGAGTACACTAGGGATAAAAAAAGAAATAGAAATAAAGAAAAACGATGTTATTTTCAAAGGAATTTTTTTTTGTTCCACATCTCTATTACATACAATGCCCGAAGAAAGAAGAATTCGTACTAATTTGTACCTTCATATCTTCATTCCGATCTATGTCTATGAGGTCCGCTACCATAGAAATCGAACCGGTTGTTGTTGATAAGAATCAAAAAGGGTTCCAATTCATATCTCAATCTCAGTCTATTTATATCTCGTGGTCTTACATTGAATAAATCGAAAAGCTTAAGAATCCTTACCTAATTTAAGAAAATAATAATTTAAAATTTTTCTATTAATTGATCAAGCTCGAGGATAGAGTACTCATAATTTAAATGAAAATGAGATTGGTAGTTAATCTGTTAAACCATACATTACTTGATAAAGGTAATTTTAGTAATCTCTTATTTCAGTTCTATGCGAAGTGACGAGTATCATAGGATTTCCTATAAACATAAGTTTGTTTTATTGGAATAGAAGCCAATCAATCAGTTCTACAATGAATTAATTAATGACTCCGAATAAACTAACTAAAATAACTAGTATTTTATTGGGTCGATTTATTGGCGGATTCTATGATCCATATCCCAATAGAGTACTTTTACCTTTTTTTGGTGTCATTCCTTTTCCTTACTATTTACTATATGGATATCAATCGCCGTAATAGTGGAATGATTGAAAATCTCATATTCTTTCTTTATCTTAATAAATATCTTAGTTAATAACTAAATGGTCAGTTTTAACCAGTGACTTGGTCATTTGAACAATTGTAACTTCTTGATTTAAATTTCTTTTTATTCAATACGATATTTGGGAAAGAATCGGAATAATTAAGAATTCAAAATCATATTTGAGTTCTTTTCTATCTTGATTTTTATTTATTTATTTGACTTCCGAAAGAGAGAAGAGCTGGTGAATCGGAAACAATTAATAAGAATAAAAAAAGTTTTATTTTCTTATGGAACATACATATCAATATGCATGGATCATACCTTTCGTTCCACTTCCAGTTACTATGTCAATAGGATGGGGACTTCTGCTTGTTCCGACTGCAACAAAAAATCTTCGTCGTATGTGGGCTTTTCCTAGTGTTTCATTGCTAAGTATAGTTATGGTTTTTTCGGCCGATCTGTCTATTCAGCAAATCAATGGCAGTTCTATTTATCAATTTCTATGTTCTTGGACCATCAATAATGATTTTTCTTTAGAGTTCGGCCACTTGATCGACCCACTTACTTCTATTATGTCAATACTAATCACTACTGTTGGAATCATGGTTCTTATTTATAGTGACAATTATATGTCTCATGATCAAGGATATTTGAGATTTTTTTCTTATATGAGTTTTTCCAATACTTCTATGTTGGGATTAGTTACTAGTTCCAATTTGATACAAATTCATATTTTTTGGGAACTGGTGGGAATGTGTTCGTATCTATTAATAGGTTTTTGGTTCACACGACCAATTGCAGCCAATGCTTGTCAAAAAGCGTTTGTAACTAATCGTGTAGGGGATTTTGGTTTATTATTAGGAATCTTAGGTTTTTATTGGATAACAGGTAGTTTGGAATTTCGGGATTTGTTCGAAATCTTCAATAACTTGATCCATAATAATGGGGTCAATTCTTTATTTGCTACTCTGTGTGCCTCCCTATTATTCCTTGGTGCAGTTGCTAAATCCGCACAATTTCCCCTTCATGTATGGTTACCTGATGCCATGGAGGGACCCACTCCTATTTCGGCTCTTATACATGCTGCTACTATGGTAGCAGCGGGAATTTTTCTTGTCGCTCGGCTTCTTCCCCTTTTCACAGTCATACCTTACATAATGAATCTCATTTCTTTGCTAGGTATAATAACGGTACTATTAGGAGCTACTTTAGCTCTTGCTCAAAAAGACATTAAGAGAAGTTTAGCCTATTCTACAATGTCTCAATTGGGTTATATTATGTTAGCTCTAGGGATAGGTTCTTATCGAGCTGCTTTATTCCATTTAATCACTCATGCCTATTCGAAAGCATTATTGTTTTTAGGATCCGGATCGATTATTCATTCAATGGAACCCATTGTTGGATATTCTCCAGATAAAAGTCAGAACATGGTTCTTATGGGTGGTTTAACCAAATATGTGCCAATTACAAAAACTACTTTTTTATTAGGTACACTTTCTCTTTGTGGTATTCCACCTCTTGCTTGTTTTTGGTCCAAAGATGAAATTCTTAATGATAGTTGGTTGTATTCACCGATTTTCGCGATAATAGCCTGTTCCACAGCAGGATTAACTGCATTTTATATGTTTCGGATGTATTTACTTACTTTTGAGGGGCATTTACACGTTCGGTTTCAAAATTACAGTGGCACTAAAAAGAGCTCGTTCTCTTCAATATCTATATGGGGAAAAGAAGGACCGAAACCAGTTAACAAAAATGTACTTTTCTCAGTAATGAATAATAATAAAAAGGTTTCCCTTTTTTCGAAGAAGATATATCAAATTGATGGGAATATACGAAATCTGATGCGATCCTTTAGTACTCATTTTGACAATAAAGACACTTCCATGTATCCCTGTGAATCGGACAATACTATGCTATTTTCTCTACTTGTATTGGTCCTATTTACTTTGTTTGTTGGGTCCATAGGAATTCCTTTCGATCAAGTAGGAATGGATTTGGATATATTATCGAAATGGTTAACCCCATCGATAAACCTTTTACATCAAAATTCGAACTATTCTGTGGATTGGTATGAATTTGTGACAAATGCAATTTATTCAGTCAGTATAGCCTATTTCGGAATATTCATAGCGTCTCTTTTATATGGGTCTGTTTATTCATCTTTTCAGAATTTAGAATTAATTAATTCATTTGTTAAAATAGGTCCTAAGAGACTTTTCTTGGACCGAATAATAAATGTAATATACAATTGGTCATATAATCGTGGTTACATAGATATTTTTTATGCAACATTCTTAA